ATTTTCACGAAAATAAAGAACTGTTAGAAAAAGTCATTCAAAATGACAACGAACTTTTTGAAAGACTAATGAATCAAACGGTTACAGATTTTACGGAGGCAATACTACTTTCTTACACAAAAGAGAACCCAGAGTTAATGGGAATGATGTCGTGGAATGGAATTAACGAGGGCTCTACGAAACAGCTCCGGAACCTTAATTCGCAATTGAAGGAGGTAAAGTGTCTTATCAACAAATGGCTCAACTCAGGAGCAGGAGGCGAAAGTCTATTGCCCGAGGAAAAAAAAAATAGGTAAATTAGTTCTAAGCGCGTTCACAACCGGCAAAGGGTACCTCAAGGAAGTGAGAGGTAAGAATCCGCTCCCTAAACCTAAATTGTTAACAAAAAAACAACAAAAAAAACAACAAAAACAAATGCAACATGAACATAAACAACTATTCTATCACCTTAATATTACTAATAAAAAGTAATCTAGTATCCTCATGCATGAAGATAATAAATTCGGTCGTTGTGGTCGGACTCTATTATGGATTTTTTACCACATTCTCCATAGGGCCCTCTTATTTCTTCCTTCTGCGAGCTCGAGTTCTGGAAGTTGGCGACGAGAAGGAGATATCAGCAACAACAATAGGTTTTATTGCGGGACAGCTTATGATGTTCATATCGATCTATTATGCGCCGCTGCATTTAGCGTTGGGTAAACCTCATACAATAACTGTCCTAGTTCTACCATACCTTTTGTTTCATTTCTTCTGGAATAATCACAAAAACTTTTTTGATTCTGTATATACTACCGGAAATTCAATGCGTAATCTCAACATTCAGTGTATATTCTTGAATAGTCTCATTTTTCAATTATTCAACCATTTCATTTTACCAAGTTCAACGCTAGCCAGATTAATCAACATTTATATGTTTCGATACAACAACAAGATGTTATTTGTAGCAAGTAGTTTTGTTGGTTGGTTAGTTGGGCACATTTTCTTCATGAAATGGGTTGAGTTGGTATTATTCTGGATACGACAAAATCATTTGATTAGATCGAATAAGTACCTTGTCTCAGAATTGAAAAACTCTATGTCTCGAATTTTTAGTATTCTATTATTTATCGCCTGTATCTACTATTTAGGCAGAATGCCATCGCCTCTTGTCACTAAGAAACTAAAAAAAACTTCAAAAAGAGAAGAAAAGGGAAAAAATAAAGAAGAAACAGATGTAGAAATAGAAAAAATTTCCGAAGCGAAAGGGACTAACGAGCAACAAGAGGGATCTGCCGAAGAAGACCCCTCTCTTTGTTCGGAAGAAAAGGAGGGTCTGGACAAAATAGATGAAACAGAAGAAATCCAAGTTAATTTGAATGGAAGGGAAAAAACAAAGGATGAATTCAACAAAGAGAAATACTCTAAAAATAGCCCGGTTTGTGAAAATTATGATCTTGATGGAAATCAAGACAATTTTGAGTTAAAAAAAAAAGAGAAAGAAAAGAAAAACATCTTCTGGTTTGAAAAACCCCTTGTGACTCTTCTTTTCGACTATAAACGCTGGAATCGTCCATTGCGTTATATAAAAAATGATTTTTTTGAGAACGCTGTAAGAAATGAAATGTCACAATATTTTTTTTATACATGTCAAAGTGATGGAAAACAAAAGATATCTTTTACATATCTGCCCAGCTTGTCAACATTTTTGGAAATGATACAACAAAAGATGCTTTTGTGCATGACAGAAAAACGATCCTATGAAGAGTCATATAATAATTGGGTTTATACCAATGACGAAAAGAAAAAAAATCTAAGTAACGAACTTTTTAATCGAATAGCAGTTCTAGACAAGGGGTTTCTTGTTACGGATGTACTCGAAAAAAGGACTAGATTGTGCAATGATGAGAATGAACAAGAATGCTTACCGAAAATTTATGATCCTCTTTTGAACGGACCCTATCGTGGAACAATTAAAGAATTGTACTCGCGTTCAAGCATGAACGAGTATTTAATACCTTCGATAGAAGATACCAGAGACACTATTTGGATAAATAAACTTTATGACATCTTTCCTACGGATTTTAAAGAATTAAAAAAAAAAAAGATTGGAAAAAGAATAAATGAAATAAAAAAAAAGGTTTTTCAGTGGTCATACAAATTGATTGATGATTTGGAAGAAGAGGAAGAGGAGGAAGAGGCAACCGAGGATCGCGGTATTCGTTCACGAAAAGCCAAACGTGTAGTTATTTTTAATGATAATGAAACGAATAAAAATAACGCCAGTAATCGTGATCAAGTAGACGAGGTCGCTTTGATACGTTATTCACAACAATCAGATTTTCGTCGAGACATAATTAAAGGATCCATGCGTGCTCAAAGACGGAAAACCGTTACTTGGAAGCTGTTTCAAACAAGAGTACATTCGCCACTTTTTTTGGACAGAATAGACAAAATTTTTGTTTTATCTTTTGATATCGACCGAATGTTGAATTTCATTTTCAGGAATTGGATGGTGGAGGTCACAGAATTTAAAATTCTGGATTCGGAAGAGCAAAAGGCGAAAAAAAAAGATAAAAAGAAAAAGGAAAATGAACGTATAACAATAGCAGAAACTTGGGATACCGTTCTATTTGCTCAAACAATAAGGGGTTGTATGCTAGTAATTCAATCAATTCTTAGAAAATTGATAGTATTGCCTTCGTTGATAATAGCCAAAAATATTGGGCATATGTTAGTATTTAAACCCACCGAGTGGCATGAAGATTTCGAAGAGTTGAATAAAGAAATTCATGTTAAGTGCACTTATAATGGTGTTCAATTATCAGAAAAAGAATTTCCAAAAAATTGGTTAACCGACGGGATTCAGATAAAGATCCTATTTCCTTTCTGTCTAAAATCGCGGCACCGATCTAAGCTACAACCTGAAGATTCACTGAAAAAGAAAGGGAAAAAACAAAATTTTTCTTTTTTAACAGTTTGGGGAATGGAAGCAGAACTACCCTTTGGTTCTCCCCGGAAAGGACCCTCCTTTTTTGAGACTATTTGGAAACAACTAAAAAAAAAACATAAAAAAGTAAAAGTGAAAAGTTTTGTAGCTGTAAAAATTATAAAAGAAAGAACAAAGTGGTTTGGAAAAGTATCAAACGAAAAAACAAAATGGGTTACAAAAAAAGTGCAATTTCTAAAAAAAATAATGAAAGAACTTACAAAAAGAAATTCAATTTCATTATTTGAATTGAAGAAAGTATCTGAATCGAATTCAAATAGAAAGAAAACGGAAAAATTTTCGATAATAAGCAATAAAATGATTCCGGAATTCGCCATTCGAATTCGATCCATTGATTGGACAAATTATTCACTGACAGAAAAAAAAATTAAAGATATGGCTGATAGAATAAATAGAATTCGAAATCAAATCGAAAAAATAACAAAAGACAAGAAAAGTATATTTCTAACTACAACTACAGATAGAAACATTCGTCCTAACAAAACAAGTTGGGATGATAAAAGATTAGAACAGTCGAAAATTTTTTGGCAGATAGTAAAAAGAGGAAGGGCCAAAATAATACGCAAATGTCACTTTTTTTTTCATTTTTGTATTGAAAAGATATGCATAGATATCTTTTTACGTATCATTAATATTCCTTCCAGGAATATACAAATTTTATTTCAACAAAAAAAAAAAATTAATGATAAATACAGTTACAATGATGAAACAAAAAAAAATCCAATTCATTTTATTTCGACTATAAAAAGATCAATTTATAAGACTACTAATACTAGTAATAAATCGCGGATTTTGTGTGACCTCTCTTTTTTGTCACAAGCATATGTATTTTACAAATTATCACAAATACAAGTTAGTAACAAGTATAACTTAAAATCCTTATTTCAATATCATGGAACAACTCCTTTTATTAAGGATAAAATAAAGATTTTTTTTGTAACACAAGGAATTTTTAATTTCGAATCAAGACATAAAAATTTTCACGATTTTGGAATGAATGAATGGCAAAGCTGGTTGATGGGTAATGATCAATATCAATACAATTTATCTCAAACTTGCTGGTCTGGATTAGTACCGCAAAAATGGCGAAATAGAATAAATAAAAATTTGGCAAACTCAAGCAATTTTTATTTCTATGAAAAAGAGCCATTAATTCATTACGAGAAGGAAAAGAATTATGCAGTGAATTCATTACCGAGCCGAAGAGAGAAATTAAAAAATTACAAATATGATCTTTTATCAAATAAATATATTAATTATGAAAATAATAGTAGCTCATCTTTTTATGGGTTACCATTAGAAGTAAATCAGGCCCACGCGATTTTATATAATTACAATACATACAATTCTGAAGTTTTTGATTTGTCAGGAGATATAGATTTTCGTAATTATCTAAGAGAAGATTATGTTATTGATAGGGATCAAAATTCGGATAGAAAATATCTTGATTGGAGAACTATTAATTTTTGTCTTAGAAAAAAGAGCAATATTGCGGAATGGACAAATATTGATATCGGAACCAGCACCACCATTACTAAAAAAATCAAGTCTCAGATTCATTATTATCAGATAATAGACAAATTGGAAAAAAATAAAACAGATAATAAGGGTTTTCTTAATCTCGCAATTCATAAACAAATTGACTCAGCCAATCAAACAAAAGTCTTTTTTGACTGGATGGGAATGAATGAAGAAATACTAAATTGGTCTATATTGAATCGAGAACTTTGGTTTTTCCCAGAATTTCTATTACTTTATGATGCATATAAAATTCAACCTTGGATCATACCACTTAATTTGCTTCTTTTAAAATTAAATATAAATGAAAAGCAAAAAGGGGATCTTCATATATCATATAATAAAAAGAAATCTCTTGAATTAGAGAATAGAAATCAAGAAGAAACGCAACAGCCCGTCCGAGGAGATCTTGGATCATATGTACAAAAGGAAAATAATCCAGGATCTGATCCATTAAAAAAACAAAAAGATGGTAAAGAAGATTTTGATAGATCAAACATTCAAAGGAACATAAATAAAAAGAAATCGAAGAGCAACATAGCAGCAGAATTGGATTTCTTCCTGAAAAAATATTTTCTTTTTCAATTGAGATGGGATAATTCCTTTAGCGAAAAAATAATTAACAATATTAAGATATATTGTCTACTCCTTAGATTGAAAAATCCAAAGGAAATTGCGATATCCTCTATTCAAAGAGACGAAATGAGTATGGATGTAATGCTGGTTCCGAAGGCTACAACTTTTATAAAATTGAGAAAAAGAAGACTCTTGCTTATTGAGCCAACTCGTCTATCCATAAATTGGGATGGGCTGTTTATAATGTACCAAGCCTTAGTTATTTTGCAGGTGCATAATAGTAAGTATCAAACATGTAAAAAAAAAATAAATGTTGATAACAAGGGTCTTATTGAATCCATGGCACGACATGAAATTTTGTTTAGGAATCGAGACAAAAATAATTATGATTTTCTTATTCCTGAAAATCTTTTATCTTCCAGACGTCGTAGAGAATTGAGAATTCAAATTTGTTTAAATTTGATAAATTTCAAGGTTGGGGATAGAAACCGAGAATTTTCCAATGAAAACAGTACAAGAAGCTGTGATCTATTTTTTTATGAGGATAAGAATCTTGATGTAGATATAAAAAAAATTTTAAAATTAAAATTTTTTCTTTGGCCCAATTATCGATTAGAAGATTTAGCTTGTATGAATCGCTATTGGTTTGATACCAATAATGGTAGTCGTTTTAGTATGTCAAGAATACATATGTATCCATATTGAGAATTAAGTAATAGTACATTTACATGGATGAAGTCCCCTATGATGTGGTATATAAAGAAAAATAAATATACAAACGTTTTGTGTTATATTTCATTCTGGTACATGAGATTCAATGACTTTATCTTAGCTTAGAATTATATCTAGTAATAAATCGTCATAATTTTCTCTTATCTTTGGTCTAAACTTTTCTCTTTTGTGGGGTTAGAAATGTACTTGCTCCTTTATATATATCTGAATAATTTGAAAATTTTTTATTATTGAATTGATTCACTTTTTTATATAAAAAAGTGAATCAATTCAGCTTGTTGTGTATAACAAATAAAGAATACTTGGGACTATTATTAGTGATCAGTAAATCCATATTTGTATTTGTAAAAAAGGGGAAAATCTTATGATAAAAAATTTATTTGTTTCATCTATTTCGCAAGGAGAAAAAAAAGAAAACAGGGGGTCCGTTGAATTTCAAGTATTCAGCTTCACCAATAAAATACGTAGACTTACTTCCCATTTGGAATTACACAGAAAAGACTTTTTATCTCAGAGAGGTCTACGAAAAATTTTGGGAAAACGTCAGCGGCTGCTGTCTTATTTGTCAAATAAAAATAAAGTACGTTATAAAGAATTAATTAGTAATTTGAGTATTCGGGAGTCAAAAACTCGTTAATTTAATTTGAAGATTCTATTTGATTTATTCAATTTATATTATACTTTAAATTAAATAAAATTTTTGAATTTTGGTGAACTTTTTTCATTTTCAGCAATCCGTAGAATAATGAATTGGGGAAAAAATAGATGACTGTACCAACTACAAGAAAAGATCTCATGATAGTCAATATGGGTCCTCAACACCCATCAATGCATGGTGTTCTTCGACTCGTCGTTACTCTAGATGGGGAAGATGTTATTGACTGTGAACCCATATTGGGTTATTTACACAGAGGAATGGAAAAAATTGCGGAAAATCGAACAATTATACAATATCTTCCTTATGTAACACGTTGGGATTATTTAGCGACTATGTTTACAGAGGCAATAACGGTAAATGGACCAGAACAGTTGGGAAATATTCAAGTACCAAAAAGAGCAAGCTATATTAGAGTAATTATGCTAGAACTGAGTCGTATAGCTTCTCATTTATTATGGCTTGGCCCTTTTATGGCGGATATTGGTGCGCAGACTCCTTTCTTTTATATTTTCCGAGAAAGGGAATTAATATATGACCTATTCGAATCTGCCACGGGTATGCGAATGATGCATAATTATTTCCGTATTGGGGGGGTCGCTGCGGATCTACCTTACGGCTGGATAGACAAATGTTTGGATTTCTGTGATTATTTTTTAACAGGGGTTACTGAATATCAAAAGCTTATTACGCGCAATCCCATTTTTTTGGAACGAGTTGAAGGGGTGGGCATTATTGGTGGAGAAGAAGCAATAAATTGGGGTTTATCAGGGCCAATGCTACGAGCTTCCGGAATTCAATGGGATCTTCGTAAAGTCGATCATTATGAGTGTTACGACGAATTTGATTGGGAAGTGCAGTGGCAAAAAGAAGGAGATTCATTAGCTCGTTATTTAGTCCGAATTAGTGAAATGACGGAATCCATAAAAATTATTCAACAAGCTCTGGAAGGAATTCCGGGGGGGCCCTATGAAAATTTAGAGGTACGCCGCTTTGATAGAGCAAAGGATTCCGAATGGAATGATTTTGATTATCGATTCATTAGTAAAAAGCCTTCACCCACTTTTGAATTATCTAAACAAGAGCTTTATGTGAGAGTAGAAGCCCCAAAAGGAGAATTGGGGATTTTTCTGGTAGGAGATAAGAGTGTTTTTCCCTGGAGATGGAAAATTCGCCCACCTGGTTTTATCAATTTGCAAATTCTTCCTCAGTTAGTTAAAAGAATGAAATTGGCCGATATTATGACAATACTAGGTAGTATAGATATTATTATGGGAGAAGTTGATCGTTGAAATGATAATTGATACGACAAAACTACAAGCTATCAATTCTTTTTACAGATCGGAATCCTTAAAAGAAGTTTACGGACTCGTATGGTTACTTATTCCCATTTTTATTCTTGTATTGGGAATCATAATAGGGGTGCTAGTAATTGTGTGGTTGGAAAGGCAAATATCCGCGGGGGTGCAACAACGTATTGGGCCCGAATACGCGGGTCCTTTGGGAATTCTTCAAGCTCTAGCAGACGGTACCAAATTACTTTTCAAAGAAGATCTTCTCCCATCTAGAGGAGATATTTATTTATTCAGTATAGGGCCATCTATAGCGGTGATAGCCATTTTACTAAGTTATTTAGTAATTCCTTTTGGCTATCACCTTGTTTTAGCCGATCTCAGTATAGGGGTTTTTTTATGGATTGCTATTTCCAGTATTGCTCCCATTGGACTTCTTATGTCAGGATATGGATCAAATAATAAATATTCCTTTTTAGGTGGTCTACGAGCTGCTGCTCAATCAATTAGTTATGAAATACCATTAACTCCATGTGTGTTATCAATATCTCTACGTGTGATTCGCTGGGACATTACTTCACTTTTACCTGCCTTTTTTCGTTCTAGGAAAAGTAGAATGTATTGAATATAAATATATATATCCTAATTTTTTTATCATTTGGGACGATGAAATAAACCAGATAGTTATATGAGTGGAACAAAACAGCTTAGAAATTGGCAGTAAAAAGATTGAGTCTCATTCCCTAGGTACAAGAGTTAAACATACGTAAATATAGTAGAACCAACCGGATTACCCCAAGATTGGTTGATTAGTCATCATATCCTAGTTTGAAGCGGGTACAAAAGATCGACTGTATGGGGTTTGCCCGGGGATCTAACAAAATTTAGTGGAAGATTAGGAATACTAAGGTACACAAAGGATTAGTAATGTAGATAATGTAAGTAAGTTCTCCAAAGGGGTATTTATGCATAATAAAAAGGGAATACTACTGGGACTTAAAATTGGTAGAAATGCTCAAGCAGTACTTCCCCACGATCCCGATTCAGAGTATGCTCCTATCCACTAATTAACAAATTACTATCAGGAACGAAGTAATCCTTTTTCTATATATCTATATTTAATTTATATTTAATTTATGTAATCTTACAGATAGAATTTTTGTCGTTATTCATGAACTGAATTAATTGAATATCTAATTATTTTATTCTTTATAATTGAAAGAAATGAGTCGAAATAAATATCTTATATCTTATCTATTGATACAAGATGATCCAATGAATATTTTAGTGAAGTGTTAAGTTATTACTAAAAAAAATGATGATGATAAAGGATGAGATCAATTCAGAAGCATTTTTTTTATAGCAGACAGAATTGCATTGGTCTAATTTAGGACTCTTAAATGTATCTTCACTATATCTACCCTAATAAAATATCGAGATAATATTGAAAGAGTCCTTAGATTTATTTGTGGCCATCGAGGAGCCGTATGAAGCTTAAGTCTCATGTACGGTTTTGCAATAGCGATGGTAATAGTAATATTATCACCGACTATAATTATCTAACAGTTCAAGTACAGTTGATATAGTTGAGGCGCAGGCAAAATATGGTTTTTGGGGTTGGAATCTGTGGCGTCAACCTATAGGGTTTACTGTTTTTTTTATTTCTTCACTAGCAGAGTGCGAAAGATTGCCTTTTGATTTACCAGAAGCAGAGGAAGAATTAGTAGCGGGTTATCAAACTGAATATTCCGGTATAAAATTTGGTTTATTTTATGTTGCTTCCTATCTAAATCTCCTAGTTTCTTCATTATTTGTAACCGTTCTTTACTTGGGAGGCTGGAATCTATCTATTCCACATATATTAATTCCTGAGCTTTTCGGAATAAATGAAATGGGTGGGGTTTTTGGAATGACAATTGGTATCTTTATTACATTAGCTAAAGCTTATTTGTTCTTGTTCATTTCTATCACAACAAGATGGACGTTACCGAGGATGAGAATGGACCAACTATTAAATCTTGGATGGAAATTTCTTTTACCTATCTCTTTAGGTAATCTATTATTGACAACTTCTTTCCAACTTTTTTCGCTGTAAAGTCATAGGATATTCTAAATTCATAACTTCTTTCAAACAAGAGAAGGAAACATCCAATTATTTATTAATATTCAAGATATGTTCCCTATGGTAACTGGGTTCATGAATTATGGACAACAAACGGTACGAGCTGCAAGGTATATTGGTCAAAGTTTGATGATTACTTTATCTCACGCGAATCGTTTACCTGTAACTATCCAATATCCTTATGAAAAAGTGATCACATCAGAGCGTTTCCGTGGACGAATCCACTTTGAATTTGATAAATGCATTGCTTGTGAAGTATGTGTTCGGGTATGTCCTATAGATCTCCCCGTTGTTGATTGGAAATTGGAAACTAATATTCGAAAGAAACGATTGCTTAATTATAGTATTGATTTCGGAATCTGTATATTTTGTGGTAACTGCGTTGAGTATTGTCCAACGAATTGTTTATCAATGACTGAAGAATATGAGCTTTCGGCGTATGATCGTCACGAGTTGAATTATAATCAAATTGCTTTGGGTCGGTTACCAATGTCAGTGATTGGAGATTACACAATTCGAACAATTACGAATTCAACTCAAATAGAAAGAGCCACGGGTAAACTATTTGATTCAAAAACAATTACTAATTATTAAGATTCCATTTTGATCTATGATCTAAATGTAGTGAAGTAAAAGCTTCTTTCTTTTTGCTTGTTCAATAACTTGTAATCCGAAGAATTGTGAGAATTCAAATTTGTTTTGGATTGAAATTCATAAAATTGATTCATATCGGTTGGTTATATATAATACCTGTGATTCTATCAAAAAAAAAATTTTCGAACGAAACTTGCGGATAGAAAAGTGGTAGTCAATCGGCCAATTACTAGGCATATCTATACTATATTAACACCTACACCCCATTAGATTTTAATATATTTAAAACGTACCAAAAAAATAGGGTAACTTCTTTTTTTTCTGATTTGGTCAATAGGGTCATGAAAAAATTATACTTAATTTTTTTACATAGAATGGATTTACCTGGACCAATACATGATTTTCTTCTAGTTTTTTTGGGGTTAGGTTTTATAATGGGAGGTCTAGGAGTGGTATTACTCACCAATCCCATTTTTTCTGCCTTTTCATTAGGGTTGGTTCTTGTTTGTACATCCTTATTCTATACTCCATCGAACTCTCATTTTGTCGCTGCTGCACAGCTCCTTATTTATGTAGGAGCAATAAATGTATTAATTATATTTGCTGTGATGTTCATGAATGGTTCAGAATATTACAGCGATTTCCATCTTTGGACCGTTGGAGATGGAGTTACTTCACTAGTTTGTACAAGTATTTTTGTTTCACTAATTACTACTATCCCAGATACATCATGGTACGGGATTGTTTGGACTACAAGATCAAACCAAATTATAGAGCAGGACTTGATAAATAATAGTCAACAAATTGGGATTCATTTATCAACGGATTTTTTTCTTCCATTCGAACTTATTTCGATAATTCTTTTAGTTGCCTTGATTGGTGCAATTTCCATGGCTCGGCAGTATTAAATACTTAGAAAGAAAAAGAATAAAATTACTAAGCAAATTAAATTTATAGCCAAGTGTTCTTTTATTTAAATTCGATTTCTTGTTCATGTAGAAAATTACAAAACGGAAATATTTTTTATTCATTCTATTATCTATAATCAATACATTCTTTTATTATGTACCTTGTTATATTCTATTTTAGTGAATTGAATCGGTTGAATTGTTGTTCATATTGAAATGAATAAAGATTTTTAAGGAGTTGGTCAATGATGCTCGAACATGTACTTGTTTTGAGTTCCTATTTATTATCCATTGGTATCTACGGATTGATTACAAGTCGAAATATGGTTCGAGCGCTTATGTGTCTTGAGCTTATACTGAATGCAGTTAACATAAATTTCGTAACATTTTCTGATTTATTTGATAATCGTCAATTAAAAGGAGACATTTTCTCCATTTTTGTTATAGGAATTGCAGCTGCCGAAGCAGCTATTGGATTAGCTATTATTTCAGCAATTCATCGTAACAGAAAATCAACTCGTATCAATCAATCTAATTTGTTGAATAAATAGTGGTAACATATACATACATATAGATAAAATGGAATATTCACCAATTAAAGTTAATATGTAACACAGAAACAGTACTTTTTTTAAAATAAAACGCAAAAAATCAAAGTATCTTGGGCCTCTTTCATGAATTCATGAGCATATACAGAAGAAGTATATTGATTCTGAAAAATCTAAATCATTGATTCGTCTGGTGTCTACAATATATAATAAAATTACTACTTTACTAGATCGATAATTAATAATGTTTAAAAATTTTATAGATCCAATGTCACACTCAGTAAAGATTTATGATACATGTATAGGGTGTACTCAATGTGTACGGGCTTGTCCCACGGATGTATTAGAAATGATACCTTGGGATGGGTGTAAAGCTAAGCAAATTGCTTCTGCTCCAAGAACAGAAGACTGTGTAGGTTGTAAAAGATGTGAATCCGCTTGTCCAACGGATTTTTTGAGTGTCCGGGTTTATTTATGGCACGAGACAACTCGTAGTATGGGCCTAGCTTATTGATACGTTTCAGAAAATTCCACTTTAATCCAATTTATATCTTTACCGACAAAACCCGTACTCGAATAATTATATTATTTTCTTTCGAGCACGGGTTTTTCTGGTCAAAGTCTATCTTGTCTTTACCACGAATGATTTTCCTTGGTTAACAATAATTGTTGGTTTGCCGATATTCGCGGGTACTTTGATTTTCTTTTTTCCTCATAGAGGAAATAAGATTATTAGGTGGTATACTATATGTATATGCATTCTTGAATTACTTATAACAGCCTATGTATTCTGTTATCATTTCCAATTAGACGATCCATTAATCCAATTAGAGCAGGATTATAAGTGGATTCATTTTTTTGATTTTCACTGGCGACTAGGAATTGATGGACTTTCCGTAGGACCTATTTTACTTACAGGATTCATAACTACGTTAGCTACTTTAGCGGCTTGGCCAGTTACGCGGGATTCGCGATTGTTCCATTTCCTTATGTTAGCAATGTACAGTGGTCAAATAGGATTATTTTCTTCTCGGGATCTTTTACTTTTTTTTATAATGTGGGAGTTTGAATTAATTCCTGTCTACCTACTTTTATCTATGTGGGGAGGTAAGAAACGTTTGTATTCAGCTACAAAGTTTATTTTGTACACTGCCGGTGGTTCTATTTTTCTTTTAATGGGAGTTCTAGGTATGGGTTTATATGGTTCCAATGAACCAACATTAAATTTTGAAACATCAGCCAATCAACCGTATCCTGTGGCATTAGAAATACTATTTTATTTTGGATTTCTTATTGGTTATGCTGTCAAATTGCCGATTATACCCCTACATACATGGTTACCAGATACCCACGGAGAAGCACATTACAGTACATGTATGCTTTTAGCCGGAATTTTATTAAAAATGGGGGCATATGGATTGGTTCGGATCAATATGGAATTATTACCCCATGCTCATTCTATATTTTCTCCCTGGTTGATAATAGTAGGTGCAATTCAAATAATCTATGCAGCTTCAACATCTCTTGGTCAGCGCAATTTAAAAAAAAGAATTGCCTATTCCTCTGTATCTCATATGGGTTTCATAATTATAGGAATTTGTTCCATAACAGATACAGGACTTAATGGAGCCATTTTACAAATGATCTCTCATGGATTTATTGGTGCTGCACTTTTTTTCTTGGCAGGAACGAGTTACGATAGAATACGTCTTGTTTATCTTGACGAAATGGGAGGAATTGCTATTCCAATGCCAAAAATATTTACAATGTTCAGTAGCTTCTCGATGGCTTCTCTTGCCTTGCCTGGAATGAGTGGTTTTGCTGCAGAATTGGTGGTCTTTTTTGGACTAATTACGAGCCAAAAATATTTATTAATGCCAAAAATACTAATTACTTTTGTAACGGCAATTGGAATGATATTAACTCCTATTTATTCATTATCTATGTTACGTCAAATGTTTTATGGATACAAGCAATTTAAATTTAAGTCTCTTAATTCTCCTTTTTTTGATTCTGGGCCACGAGAACTTTTTGTTTCAATCTGTATTTTTTTACCCGTTATAGGTATCGGTATTTATCCGGATTTCGTTCTCTCACTATCAGTTGACAAGGTAGAAGCTATTCTATCTAATTACTTTTATAGATAATTTTCATCAACAAGAAGAGATATCAACAATAAGAGATAAAAAACGAAAAGAATTTCTTTTCATTCTAATCAGATCGTTTTTGAGAATCGTTTGAATCAATAGTGTTTCAAACGATTCTCAAAAACTCATACAAACTTTCCTTATATGCTATTATTTCTATATATTGTGTATTCTATTCGTTTCGTAAAGTCTTTTTTTTTTCAATTAGATGTTATTGCAAATGAACCATAACTATGCAGCCCTATTCCTAATAGATTTACTCCAAAATAGCATATCCAAATTATAAAAAAACCGATAGAAGCAACAATTGCCGAATTTGAGCTTTGCAAACTTTTATTTGTTCTGGTATGTAAATAAATTGCGAATATTGTCCAAGTAATAAATGCCCAAGTTTCTTTTGGATCCCAATTCCAATACGACCCCCATGTTTCATTAGCCCATACTGCTCCAGAAAGAATACCTATGGTTAAAAATAAAAAGCCGAGACTAATAACACGTGAACTCCAACAATCCAATTGCTGAATTAATTGATACCTGTGATAATTTCTAAACGAAAGAAAAAATTTTTTTTTTTCATTCACATATTGGATTTCACTAAAGTAAAGCGGCCCAATCGGTAAATAATAGCCCTTATATTTCGAAAAAGTAGTTCCACTTTTTCGAAATATAATGACTAGAAGGGCTACTGATAATAATGATCCACACAGAAGCGCCGCATAACTCAATACCATCATACTTACGTGCATCATTAACCACTGTGATTGTAGAGCAGGTACTAATATTGTAGATTGATGCATTTCTCTTAAAACACCTGAAGTTGCAAACCCTTGGGTAAAAATAGTACCGGGCGCTGTTAATACATTTAAATTACTTTTTTTATTTCTAAAATAAGGAATCATATAAAAAATTGAGAAACTCCATGAAAGAAACATTAATGATTCATATAAATCACTTAAGGGTAAATGTCCCGAATAAATCCAACGAATAACTAATAATCCTGTTATACATAAAAAAGAAGCTACCATTCCTTTTTCCGACGAATGGGATAGCCCTGCAATTTCGTAGACTAATAAGTTCATCAAAAAAATCGTAATTACAATTAAAATAATCGATAAAGAAATGTGAGTTAATACGTGTTCTAAAGTAAAAAATATCATAAAAAATCCTAAAAAAGTGTTCTAAAATGGGACAGAAATACAGAATGTAATTCTATACATTATAGGAGTTCTTATCTTATAGTATTTATTTGATTAGTATTCCAAAATTCTTAATTTGCCGCTACTCGGACTCGAACCGAGATGCTCTAGCACTGCTTCCTAAGAGCAGCGTGTCTACCGATTTCACCATAGCGGCTTGCTCGAAATCATAATAACCCATTTGTGTTCAATCGGCTAGATTGAAGTAGGCAATTCAATGCAATATCTTGTGCAAACATTCGAAAATAAGGTCTAAATTCCTAGTGGAGCGTTTAATAATGATTACTTTAATTATAAGATGGTGTTAGTTTTAACAATCCAAAAAATAGCCTTCGTTGTAACTTGATGGTTTTCTCTTAATTCATGCCCATAACTTCCAACTTTTTCTATCTATTTTTTCTATTTTCTGCATCATGAATTTCTACGACAGTCCAGTCAAGGTATTGTTATAAATATTTTGATAGCTTGATATTCAAACTCGACGAATTCCTAGGATTTTTTTGTGTCGATAATTCATATTAATATGCATAGTATATTTATCAAACTAATTAGCGAGCTATAGATATACCAAAAGAAAGAGTCAAATTTTAAAAATTTATTTTAATTTTACTATATAAGAATAAGATATAGAATTGAATTTCTAAAATGAATTGATGGGGAAAAGAAAAATCCCCATCCCATCAAAAACCCATTAAAGAGGGGGGTGAAACTTTGGTTTTTGTGCCTCATTTTTTGAGTTTATGCAGTACACAGAAAATTTGTATCTTAACAATATACAACACTAGAAAATTTTATCTAAATTTTTTAAGTTAAAAATATAAATTTTTAATAATTATTTATCTTACTAAACTAAATTATCTAATTTAGAATTATCTAATTACTTTTAGTTGGTTCATTTTATATCGATTAATATTATTTCAAGACTTTATTATTTGTTTGTTTGTCGCACAAAAAAACTTTTAGAATTCCCGGTGGAAAGAGATTTTGCTAAAGAAAAAGCTTTTATTGTTGCCCAATATGCTTTGTTTTTCCAAAAATTTTTACGAATACGCTTTTTGGATATAGAAGTACGTTTTTTCGGAACTGCCATTTTGTAGATAAGATATTTATAATTGTTATAGTTAAATGTGTAAGACATCTTTAATATTAAAGTAAAAAGGTTTTTTGAATACTATTACATACAATATCGGATCCGAAGAAGGGTTTATTTATACTGGCTAGTATTTTATATATATCCGGATGAAAGTATTGATTATATTATATGATATCGAACTCATGTCTATAAAAATCCAGTTGTTTGCCGTTAGTAAGAAAAAAGGGGTTAATTCGCTCATTCTCATTATGTTCTTTTATATTTTATATAAAAATATAAAAGTTTCACAGAACCCTTACCTAATTTAATAAAACTTTACTATAAAATTCTTTCTATTAATTGTTAAAGTATATCTAATTAAAATTCGAAAAATAGAACAAGACCAGTATCCATTAGTAATTAATTTATTAAATTATATGTTAATCGAGTTGAGTAGTTAGTGGGTCATAGGATCTATATAAAAAAAAAAAAGTTTTTTTGATCGTTTTTTCTTGTTGTATGGATCCAAACAAAAATTTTTGTGCTAATAAAATAGTTGAAAATATTATATTCTGTATCTTTTCTTTATATATCTTAAACTATTTTTAATTAATTGTTTTTTTATTCAAAATTAAAATTTTTCAATACTAACTTAATCTTATATCTTTTTATTTAATCTACTTTAATTTTTTTATTTGATTTTGAATATCCAATTTATTTAATTTTGTAATTATTACCATTTTTAAGATAAAGATAAGAGTCCAATTTTGAACTCTATTCTTGTTAAGTTATTTCATACTTTTACTTCTTTCAAAATCGAGAAATACATATAAAAGCTGGTGAATAAAAAAAAAATATATAATTATATTATGGAGCATATATATCAAGATGCATGGATCATACCTTTTATTCCCCTTCCAATTCCTATAGCAATAGGGCTGGGTCTTCTCCTTTTCCCGACGACCACAAAAAGGATTCGTCGGATATGGGCCTTTTTTAGTGTTTTATTATTAAGTATCATAATGATTTTTTCTGTCATCCTTTCTATTAAGCAAATTGATGGTAATCCTATCTACCAATATGTATGGTCTTGGACCATCAATAATGATTTTTCTTTAGATTTTGGTAACTTTATAGATCCGCTTACCTCCATTATGTTAATATTAATTACGACTGTTGGAATAATGGTTCTTATTTATAGTGACAATTATATGTCTCATGATCAAGGTTATTTGAGATTTTTTGCTTATATGAGTTTTTTTAATGCTTCCATGCTGGGATTAGTTACAAGTTCAAATTTGATACAAATTTATATTTTTTGGGAATTAGTTGGAATGTGTTCATACCTATTAATAGGTTTTTGGTTCACACGACCTCTTGCAGCAAATGCTTGTCAAAAAGCCTTTGTAACTAATCGGGTAGGGGATTTTAGTTTATTTTTAGGAATCTTAGGTCTTTATTGGATAACAGGTAGTTTTGAATTTCGGGATTTTTTTGAAATAGCAAAGAATTTAATTGATAATAATGGGTACAATTCTTTCTTTCTTACTTTGTGTACTTCCCTATTATTTGTTGGTGCGGTTGCTAAATCTGCACAATTCCCTCTTCATGTATGGTTACCCGATGCTATGGAAGGCCCAACTCCTATTTCGGCTCTTATACATGCTGCTACTATGGTGGCAGCAGGTATTTTTCTTGTAGCTCGACTTTTTCCTCTTTTTACAGTCATACCTTACATAATGAATATTATTGCGTTGGTTGGTATAATAACGCTACTATTAGGAGCTACTTTAGCTCTTGCTCAAAGAGACATTAAAAGAAGTTTAGCCTATTCTACAATGTCTCAATTAGGTTATATTATGTTAGCTTTAGGTATGGGATCTTACCGAGCTGCTTTATTTCATTTGATTACTCATGCTTATTCGAAAGCATTATTATTTTTAGGATCTGGGTCCATTATTCATTCAATGGAAAGCGTTGTTGGATATTCCCCAGATAAAAGCCAGAACATGGCTCTTATGGGTGGTTTAACAAAATATGCGCCAATTACAAAAACCTCATTTTTATTAGGTACACTTTCTCTTTGTGGTATTCCACCTCTTGCTTGTTTTTGGTCCAAAGACGAAATTATTAATGATAGTTGGTTATATTCACCGATATTTGCAACAATAGCTTGTTTGACAGCAGGATTAACTGCATTTTATATGTTTCGAATGTATTTACTTACTTTTGAGGGGCATTTAAATATTAATTGTAAAAATTACAGTGCCAAAAAAAATAATGGATTATATTCAATATCCATATGGGGCAAAATGGGGTCAAAAGTTATACAAAATAATTATTTTGTATCAACAATGAATAATTATGAAAAGATTACTTTAAAAGCAAAGCAAATTGATGATAATGGAATAAGCAATATGATGCGACCTTTTATTACTATAAATAAAATTTTTGATAATACAAAAACTTTCACGTATCCTTATGAATCCGACAATACTATGTTATTTCCACTTTTTGTATTGGTTATATTTACTTTTTTTATTGGATACATAGGAATTCTTCCTTTTGATCAAGGGAGAATTCATTTTGATATATTATCAAAATGGTTAATTCCGTCGATAAATTTTTTACATTCAGACTATAACAATTCTTTTGATTGGTATGAGTTTCTGATAAATGCCCTTTTTTCAGTTAGTATAGCTTATTTCGGAATATTTATAGCGTTATTTTTATATGGTCCTGCTTATTCATATTTTCAGAATTTTAATTTAATTAATTTTTTTATTAAAAGAGGCCCTCATAGAATTCTCTGGGATAAAATTATAAATCGAGTATATAATTGGTCATATAATCGTGGTTACATAGATATTTTTTATGCAAAAATATTAATTGCGGGTATAAGAGGATTAGCCGACTTTACTTATTTTTTTGATAAAAAAGTAATTGAGGGAATTGTGAATGGTATTGGTGTTATAAGTTTTTTTGTCGCAGAAAGTACTAAATATGTAGGTGGGGGGAGAATATCTTCTTATCTCTTCTTTTACTTATTTTATGTAGCTGTTTTTTTAGTAATTTGCCTTAACTAAAAAAACAGCTACATAAAACTATACTATATAATATAAATATATAAATAAATTATATAAATATCTCGTCGCCAACTTCCAGAACTCGAGCTCGCAGAAGGAAGAAATAAGAGGGCCCTATGGAGAATGTGGTAAAAAATCCATAATAGAGTCCGACCACAACGACCGAATTTATTATCTTCATGCATGAGGATACTAGATTACTTTTTATTAGTAATATTAAGGTGATAGAATAGTTGTTTATGTTCATGTTGCATTTGTTTTTGTTGTTTTTTTTGTTGTTTTTTTGTTAACAATTTAGGTTTAGGGAGCGGATTCTTACCTCTCACTTCCTTGAGGTACCCTTTGCCGGTTGTGAACGCGCTTAGAACTAATTTACCTATTTTTTTTTTCCTCGGGCAATAGACTTTCGCCTCCTGCTCCTGAGTTGAGCCATTTGTTGATAAGACACTTTACCTCCTTCAATTGCGAATTAAGGTTCCGGAGCTGTTTCGTAGAGCCCTCGTTAATTCCATTCCACGACATCATTCCCATTAACTCTGGGTTCTCTTTTGTGTAAGAAAGTAGT